TATTTTTTTTTATGGTTCATATTCTGGATTAGGCTCATCCCTGTAGTAATCGTATGAACTGTGTTGTAGCCATTAAAGAGTAAGAATGGACCTTGCCCCTCAAATTCGGGGGGGGGGGGGGGGGGCAAGGTCCATTCTTACTCTTTAATGGCTTCCAACGAGACTTTTATTCATTACATAACATAAACGTTCAAAAATTTTCTAGTCAACGTAGTCAAACCAAAAAATTTGGACTGAAAAAACAAAAAAAAACAAAGTAGGGGCTCGGGGTCAAATCAATAAAAAAATATTCTTCGCAACCTACATGATAATATATTAATTATTAGCGATGGAATACAAGTAATTCCAAATAGTTTGAAGAAAAACAGTATAAACAAAGCAAGCAAGGGGCTTTTCATGATTTATTATTATTTTTGACCATACATAATCGCATCGATCAACAAACAAGAAGTTTATTATTTTTATCAACTTAATGTTTCGAAATAGAAATAAAATAAATGGCTCTAGAAATTCATTTCGGACAATTGAACCTTCTCAAACTGTTTCTTTTTAAGAACCAAAAAGATTTGTGCCAGAATAACAGATGCCAAGAAGAAAAAAAGACCCTGGACACGCGATGGGTCTTGAAGTACTATTTCTGCATCTCCCTGACCAAATCCCCCCACATTGGGATTACTCGTTAATGGTTGATCAAGCTTGATGGATTCACCCTCTGAAACAAGAATTTCTGGGCCCGGAGGTATAATATCAACGACTAAGTGTCCATCCGATGCATCCGCTATGGTTATTTCATACCCCCCTTTTTCTTTACGTACTATTTTGCTTACTATACCCGATGCTGTAGCATTATAGACTGTATTGTTACTCTTGCTTCCATCGGGATAAATTTGACCCCTTCCCCTATTCCCGCCCACATATATAGGATATTTTAAGAAGTAAACGTCTTTTTTAGTAACGGGGTCCGGAGACAAAATAGGAAAGGTGATTTCACTATATTTCTGACCAGGAACAGGACCTATCACAAGAATATTTTTTTTAGTGGGACGATAACTTTGAAAAGAAAGATTGCCCATCTTTTCTTTCATTTCCGGAGAAATACGATCGGGGGGGGCCAATTCGAATCCCTCAGGTAAAATAAGAACGGCCCCCACATTCAAAGACCCCCTTTTCCCATTAGAAAGAACTTGTTTCAGTTGGATATCATAAGGAATTCTAACAACTGCTTCAAATACAGTATCTGGAAGTACCGCTTGTGGAACCTCAATATCCACGGGCTTATTAGCTAAATGACAATTGGCGCATACAATACGCCCAGTTGCTTCTCGTGGATTTTCATAACTCTGTTGTGCAAAAATGGGATACGCATGTGAAATAGATGTCCGAGTTATTACATATATAAATATAATGATCGATACGGAAATGGATCGAGTCATCTGTTCCTTTATCCAAGAAAAGATATTTCTATTTTGCATGGTCCAATCATTGATCCCGAAAATTTCTACAATAAATTGGGTAGGTTGCTAGTAGAGTTCCCTATCCACGATTCTGCTATTTTACTGTAATCCAGGAGGAATTCCCTGGATGGGTAGTATAGAAACATAATGATTAGATTCCTATCAGTGAATCATTCTTTAGTCATTCATTGAATGATAAATCACTACAAGTGACGGAGATACACGATTTAAATAACGGAAGATCCAATATTTAAAAATTGTATCTAGAATGACTGGAAAGGTGGAAACAAGGCCGGATATAATTTGATTATTATGATAAAATCCAAAATCCTTGTAGACAGAACCGATCATTAGTTCCCAACCGTGAGGCGAGTGGAATCCGATACATAAATCAGTTAATAAAAGAATAGAAAAAGCTTTTATTGTGTCGCTTAAGTTATAGATAAATTCCCGAACCCAAGAATTTATAATAATGAGTTCTTCATTACCCAGAATATAATAACCACATAGAATAGCGAAACTTATTATATTTGTCGAAAAGTCTAAAATGGTATGGATATGACCCTCATTGTACATCTTGACCAATTGTATTGTTTCTTCGTGTATCCCTATACGAAGCTTTTGTATATGTGTATCCGGGTACTCCTTTATCATTTCGTCCAAAAGGAATAGTTCTTCTAATTCTATGAATTTTTCTAGAACGCCCTTTTCTTGAATATTATTCAAAAAAACTTCAGATTGCCCGGCATTCCACCAATTAGTAACCCAGGATTCCATACTTTTATTAAATAAGAGAGAAATCCACCTGGGCAAAAAAACCATAGATGTAAGATATAGAAGGGGGTTGAATGCTTTATTTTTTGGCATTTTAAATTTGTGAATTGTTAATGAAACCGCCTCATTACTCGACTCTCCCCAATCCGCTATTTCCATGAAACATGAGTTCTATAACAAGGTATTGAATTCATAGACCTACCCCCCCTTTTTAATTAATTGGTTAGTTCTTGGATCTGGAAACAATATTTTATTTTGTTTTCTTATTTCTTCATTCGAACCAATTGCATCTTTTCGATGAATGCCCGAACGAGTCATTTCAAAAAATGAATACTTTTGGATTTCGGGGCAAAAGAAACCCCTTAGACCCATTATTTCGAAAAATTTCGCTGGCTACCCATACCATAGCCTCGGAATAGCTGAGGGAAATTTAAGAATTGATATGATGAAATAAAAAATGAGTAGCAAAAAAAGAGAGAAATAGAATGGTTATAGTTATAAACGATCTAATCTTTTGATCCTTAAAAAGGAAAATAAAAGATAACAAAGAAACATCGATTGACAAAACAGAATTCCATTATAGATATGATCCATCTATATCTAACATATCAATTCCAAAATATTGGACCAAAAAAGAGGAATTATATATGTTCGGATATATGTGATGAATCCATACTTAACTTAGTGTTACTAGTATGAAAAAAGTCTTTTGGTGGACAAAAACAACTTAACTTTGTTTTCTGCTTGTTCCATATGCGTCTGCTTTTGCTCGAATGAGCGCTCTAAAAAAAAAACGGAAGTTGTTATATAACAACAAATATATATAATTAATGAGTTCCTTACTCAATGCTGCAAAAGCATTCATTCTTCAATTCATTTCAAAATACTTCAATTGGTACGCGCAAAAAATAGGCCAATTCTGCAGCTTTTTGTTCAATTTCTCTTGGAGTCAAATTCTCATCAGTACGAGTCAGGGGAACGGCACCCCGACCTCTGATTTCCATATAAAGTACACGCCGAGGATAAATGCCTTCTTTAACCTCTATTCTAATCGACTGAATATCTCTCATAAGGAATTGAAGTAGGATTCGACGATTTCTTCCAGGGAATCCCCAACGGAAAATACACACTATTCCCTTTTTTCTATCGAATCTATCATAACCACTCCCTACATTCCACGAAATTGTGCACCACAAATAAGAGCTAATGAACAGACCCGCGATTCCATAGAAAGACATCACGATCCCTTGTGGAAAAAAAAGGATTTGCTGAGAAGGAAATAAGGATATCAGATTCCTACCAAGGTAACTAGAAGTTCCAACCAATAAGAATCCTAGTGAACCTAAAAAAAGGATACAGGCCCAACAGAAATTACTTGTTTTTCGAGACCCCGTTATAAGTTCTATCCATATACGTTCTGATCGCCAGTTCATACTAGACCCAGTTGTTTCATTTTATTGGAATTGAGAGAATAACCCAAATGAATTTTACTTTCTTTTTGTTCCCGAAGTAACTCCCATCAACTAGCACTATTATTATGATGTGAACCATTAGGAGTAATTCATCGAATCCGTTAGATATAAAAAAAATATCCCCTTCCTATGATCCCACTATGGGTATCTACATACATATAGATACTTTTACTTTCCATTTCATACATCCGCTGACCCATTTTAAAATGGATATAATGCATTTATCTATATGATGTCATGTTTTCACGTGCATAACAGCTCTTTCATTTGTGTTCGGAAGAAGACACACGTTGTACCCTATTCCACTAAATAAATAGGTATAGATATCGGTATTATGATCCAAGTACGAGTCTTGAAAAAAAAAAAATGGATGAGATTGGGTCCCATCAAATCTAGGCAATCTTGTTTTTTTGAACATGAAGAAATAGAGAAGCCATCGCAAGTGCCGGAAATACTAGACCTACTAAAGGCACAAAAAAAGCGGGTAAGTTGAAAGTTGGCATAGAATGGATACCTCGATTTAATATTTGTACCTGTTATAAAGATATCTTATGATAAGTATATCTATTATCAGTATATAATAATAGATATAGGTACAAGAAATGTAGAACTAAATAAGCGTACCTATTCACCTTATATATATTTATTATTATTATATTATTACCGTTCCCTTATACTTATCTTATAATTCTAAATAAAGTAAAGACCAAAAAAGTTTCTTACAAGTTATCAAAGGATTCGTTAGAATCCGATCCAACAGGGATTCCGAGTAAATAAAAAATAGAAGTTAAGTTATCAGGGAATTGAATTATAGAAAATCAAAAATGCAAGATTCCTATTCCCTTTCTCTATTTTCTACATTTGAATTATTCAATATTTTATTTATAGTAATTAAGTAATTAAGGGAACATGCATTTTTGATTTTAATAATTTAGGTTAAGAATTAACCCTTTTATCCTGTGGGTGGGGTCTTCCCGATTACTAATCATGAATATAGGTAGAAATAAAATAGGATCTTGGGAAACTAATAAAAAGTGATTATCAACAACTTCTGATCCTTTATACAATTAGATCTTATGACCTGAAGTAAAACTCCATGCTTATTATTTTTTATTTTTTGGGGGGGTGCACAAGTATTTATTTTCTAGTAATCAAAGTAAAAATAAAAAATAACTTGATTTAAATTGAATTTTGATTCAAGGGAAAGAAACCGTGAAGCTGAAATAACTCACCCAGAACACCTTTTAAAGGATTACGTGGTACGATTGGGTCGAATAAGCCCTTATGGAATAAATACTCA